TAACTAAAACTAAATTATAACTAAAACTAAATTAAGAAATGAAATTGAATAATTAACTAATTTACTAAAAAAATAGATTCATTCAATAATAGAAAAAGATAGATTCGAATAGAATAAATAGAGAGATAGGATATAAGCGGGTAGCGGGAATCGAACCCGCATCGTTAGCTTGGAAGGCTAGGGGTTATAGTCGACGTTGATTCATCATTTTTTAACGTCTCTAATTCAAAACCGAACGTGAAACTTTTGTTTCATTCGGCTCCTTTACGGAAGAAATTAAGAGATGGAAGACATGAACAAAAAAAATTGACCCATAACATCTATGTCAGCCTTTGAATACATTTAAAAGAATACATTTAAAATACCTTGCTTTTTAGATGATCCCTATAGAAGAGGAGTATTATAACAATCTGTTTTTTTTCTAGTTACTTCGTTCTCTATTTCTATTTGAGAGAATCTTTAGGAAAAGAATAAAATTTCCGTCGAGCTATAAAAAATATGTCGATGTTTCTAGTAAACTAAAAAAATCGTTTAATAGCTATTTTGCTTCAATCTCTCTTATACAAAACAAATCAAAAAATGGAAGATTTAGTTACGATTAGAAATAAACTTTCTATATCTTTCTCCATGGATCCTTTACTCATACTAAAAAAATTGGGATTATTGATCCAATTCCAAAAACTTATGTTTCATAATTTTAGAATTCAATTTGTCAATTTAGAATTGATTCTTCTTGTATACAAATTACGATAATGTATATTATTCCTCGAATCGTTTGTTGAGAGGTATAAAGGATTAAACCCCTTTAAGTAAGAAATAAAGTTTTTGATCGGGATATGAATCAAGCGAGGGATCCCTTAACTATTAAGGGGTCCATAGAACGAATCGCACTTTTACCACTAAACTATACCCGCTATAATGCAATTATTGTATATAAATGGACCTTTTGTCGAACAAGGGAATTAGTCGTAATTAAGAAATAGGAGCATAATATTATGATAATTAGAGTGTTGACATGTTTCGTAAAGGGACCTCCTAATGTAATGAAATTAAGAAAAGGGGGCGAATTTTCATTTTGGATTTTGTTTTTGCTAAAGGTGTTTTTTGACAGATACATCTCGACAAAACTACTTAATTCATAACATAAAAATGCATTGTGCAATAATCCATCGTTCCATTCTTTTTTTAGATACGTTACCAGAAAAAAGAAGGAGTAATAAAAAATTACATTTTTATCTTATATCATTTTGTTCCTATATCATAGGAATCAAAAAGTCTTTTTTTATTTATGTTTGATCATGTTTAAATTACAAGTATTTTTTTTTTTTCAAATCAAATACATTCAAAGAAATCATTGTTATCCAGGATTCATGGGAATAAAAAGAGCCCGGCCAGTACCTAGCCGGGCTCCGTCTGTATAAAAAAAGAAACTCAAAAATGGAATAAAATAAATATTATTATTATAATGATTTATTTAATATATAATCAATTTAATATATAATAATGAATAGAAATCAAATAGAAATAAAAAAAAAAAAAGAGAGAGATTAAGATAGAAAATAAGATATAAAGAAGGATTTTTTCAAGCCCTACTTTTTGTTCTTTTTGTTTATGCGATGTAACATAAACATAGTAATTCTATTTTTTCAATTTGGGAGAGATGGCTGAGTGGACTAAAGCGTCGGATTGCTAATCCGTTGTACAAATTTTTGTACCGAGGGTTCGAATCCCTCTCTTTCCGTTGATGATTTGGTATTTTTTTCTTTTGAACTTATTATTATGGATTATGGAACTTTTTTTTTGTTTTCTTTGTTTGTTTTCTTTTTTTTTTTTATTTACTAGTTAAAGATGTAAAATAGACAAAATCCTAAAAATTTTAAAAAATCCAGCACAAGCAAAGAATAAAAAAAAAAATATTTTTTTTTATTCTTCACGTCCTGGATTACGTCCTGGATCGTTAGATAGGAATCCGAAAATGAAAAGAGAAACAAAAAATATCACTACCGTGTAAACAAATAGTTTTAGAGTAAGCATTAAAAAATCTCCAAGATAATTAAAAAAGACAGAGAAAGAGAATAGATTCTCTTATATTACACATTATGTTTCTTTTGATACTAAGTTTCTAAGAAATGAAGTGATTTCGAGGAAATATAAAAAAATTAGGAAATTTTTTTGTAGTAAGAGTCGAGCCTTTTACCACCATTACCAATAATTACTATTACCAAAAATGTTCTTTCATATCTCCAATCTAGGTATTGGTGGTGGACTCAAATCTAATAATAGGATTAGGATTTCTCAATGGAAAAAAAAACGGAAATGATGAGATGGTCCAGATTTTTTTTGTCTATCCAAAAATTTCAATATTGGAATCGAGGATTCACACTGTAAGACTTATCTGATCTTATAAATTGTTAAAATGTTTGAATTTTTGTTTTCGAATAAATTCTTAATTTTTTTAGGACATTATTCAAATTAAAGATCTCACCGAAAACTTACAGCAGCTTGCCAAACAAAAGCTAAGAGAAAAAAGAATAAGGGTATTACTGGCATAATATCTACAATTGGATTCAAAAAAGCGTAGGCTTCAGGCAATTTCGCCAAGAAAAAAATACTTGAATAAAGGGCAGAGTGAATACAAATACAGACCAAACTAAAGATATTTAGCATAACAAACATTTTGTTCTTTAAGAAAATTAATTGTATTTTTGCTTTTTTTTGAATTATAATTCAAATTTTTATTGTATTTTTTTTATTTTTTATTATGTATATATATGTATAATTTATATGTATAATTTTGATTATAATTTTTTCATAATTATATATTAATTTAAGAATTTTATATTATAAATAATTATATACTATAAAATATATATTAATAATAATTATAATATAAAAATTAATAAGAATTATAATATAAAATAGATACTCTAAAAATAAAAGAATTATATATTATATAATATTTATTATATATAAAAAAAATAATAATATATAAATTCAATAAATAATTAAAATAAAAAAATATTCATAATTTAAATATTGAATTACATATTCATATATTTTGAATAAATATTTCTTTTTATTATTATATTATTTTATTAATATTTTTATTAATATTTTTGATATTAATAAATGAGTAAAACTAAAAAAAAATGAATCAAATAAGATCAGACCCTCCAAAATACTTCTTTGATTTGAACTTATCCAGTTCAAAATCTTTTCATTCTTAAATAAAAAATAGAAGAAATCATACTTTCATACAATATCTTAATTGAATTCTATGGAATGATCAATAAATTTAGTTTAATTCTATATCTACGCATATCAAAATCCTAACAACAATTTATTCTATAGAAATCTTTGAACTGGAATTGACGAACAACCAATACCAATAATAGTGTTTATTAGTGTCGAATCGAAAATAAAATGGGGCGTGGCCAAGCGGTAAGGCAACGGGTTTTGGTCCCGCTATTCGGAGGTTCGAATCCTTCCGTCCCAGAACATATCCATTCATGATGTATATCATATTTGAATACAAATTTTATATCAGAATAAAGATTACCCTTTCTTTTTTTTAATCATTCGTCTCTAATCTAAATCGATTCGCTTTTGAAGATGTAGATTCAAAAGCGAATCGATTTTTTTCTTTTTTTTTTTTTATTGTAATCACTCTGTATAATTGTATAATAAATATATATTTATTATTATTTCATATTTTTTTCTTTTTTTTTTTCTAATATTTTTTTTAAGAAATTCATTTTTTCTATTTTATAAACTATCAAAATACAATAGAAAATTTATTCATACAATATCGAGTTAATTTGAATTTTTTTTATACTTCTTTACTTTTAAAATTGTCCATTTATATAGAAGGAAAACCTAAAAGTAAAAAGTATAGATTATTATGTATCGATTGAATCAATGACTATTCACGATTTCATAATTGAATCAATTACATACCGGATCCAAGCTAAAGGAATGTTATGGTAAAACTTCGTTTGAAACGATGTGGCAAAAAGCAACGTGCGACTTGAAAGACATGATTCGATTAGCTGTGGATTCTTACATCCGCCATTTTTTCTAGTATTTCTAGTATATAGAAATCGGGGTGCTCTTGGCTCGACATCGTTTGTTCTGGTCCACTAGAACTCATTGTTTGAGGGACGGGAGAGGGATTGATGATGTAAATAGTACATGGTGGAGCTCGAGTTGATTCATTTCTCAGGGGCAAGTATCTAAGGTTAGTGAAAATTAATAAGTTAGAACAACTTCGTAAGTATATTTTTGGTAGAGAAATCGAAAGGATCCAATTCGAGCAAGGTTCAAAAAAAAAGTCAAATTTGTTGGAATTGGTAAAACTATTTCGATCAAAAGTGTATCTGTGGGAATCAACCTTCTATTTGTATGATTCTTTGAGAGAAAGAAAAAATGGTATGTTGCTGCCATTTTTGAAACGATTAAAGATCCACGAAGTAATGTCTAAACCCAATGATTCAAGGAAAAGCTAAAGGATCCTGGAACAAGTAAATACCATTTTCAAATTGTCTCAACAATTCTATTAGAATTAGAATGAATGAAGAAAAAAAAAATAGATTCTAAAGAAGCACAGGCAAGAAAAGGGGGTAGAGACCGCTCAATAAATGAAATACCTAAAGGCTTTGTTTTCCTTTGAGTTATTTGAGAATTATCCAATTTGAGTTATGAGATTTCGAATACGAGGAGTTATTTTTTTCAGAAAGACAAAAAATACTTAAACCGTAGTCTAATTGATTTGATGATTTTATTGATCTATTTGAGATCATAATTTTATACATAGACGTAATTTTGAATTTTCTCGAGCCGTACGAGGAGAAAACTTCTTATACGTTTCTAGGGGGGGTGTATTGTTCATCTATATCTATCCCAATGAGCTGTTTATCGAATCGTTGCAATTGATGTTCGATCCCGAAGAGAGGGAAGAGATATTCGGAAAGTGGGTTTTTATGATCCAATAAAGAATCAAACCTATTTAAATATTCCTGTTATTCTATATTTCCTTGAACAAGGCGCTCAACCTACAGGAACTGTTCAGGATATTTCAAAAAAGGCAGGTGTTTTTATGTAACTTTGCCCTAATCAACAAACGAAATTCAATTAATGAAAAAAAAAGAGGGTGTGGATGACTTGTATATAGATTTATAGAACTCTTTTCTCTTTTATCCCCCCGCTCTCTTGTTCTATTCATACCTAATTTTTTATTTCTTGTTGTTGACATAGAATGCTCTTTTCTATATTCAAAAAAATGGATTTTTATCGATCTTCAAAAATAAAAAAAAAATGGATAGAGGTAGAAGATATAATATAGAAAAAAAGCAAATGAATAATCACTAAATGAAATAATTGGGTCTATAAATACACTACCCCGATGAGGTGATTTTTTTCTTTATTTATTCATTATTATTTATTCATTAAAAAAATAAGAAATATTTCTTATTTGATTTTTAGAATATTTAATATATATATATAGAATTGAAAAAAAAATTCCAGCACATATAGTGACATATATATAGTGAATATATAGTGAAAGAATACTCCAGGTTCTCACGAAAAAGAATCATTTTTTTGAATACCCACTCGCTCGTTATTATTATCAGTTACTAATCCTAGTGACTGGATTTAGATACTTATTCTTTTTTTTTTCATTTATATACTTATTTGTATTTGATAGTAAATAAATGTTATTTGTATTTGATAGTAAATAAATGAGATATAATATTTAAAATAGAATATTTATATGATTTTTCATCGAATGACTATTCATCTATTGTATTTTCATGTAAATAGAGGAAAAAAAGACTCTATGGAAAAATGGTCTTTCAATTCTATATTGTTTAATAGGGAGTTAGAATACAGGTGTGGCTTAAGTAAATCAATGGATAGTTTTGATCCTATTGAAAATACCAGTGTAAGTGAAGAACTCCTAATTTTAAATGATATGGATAAAAACATTCATAGTTGGAATGATAGTGACAATTCTAGTTACAGTAATGTTGATTATTTAATAGGTGTCAGGAACATCCAGAATTTCCTATCTGATCAAACTTTTTTAGTTAGGGATAGTAAGAGGAACAGTTATTCCATATATTTTGATATTGAAAATAAAATTTTGGAGATTGACAATGATCATTCTTTTCTAAGTGAATCCGAAAGTTTTTTTTCTAGTTATAAGAATTCTAGCTATCTGAATAATGTCTCTAAGAGTGATGATGATCATTATATGTATGATAGTAAATCTAGTTGGAATAATAACATTAATAGTTGCATTGAAAGTTATCTTCGTTCTCAAATCTGTATTGATAGTTACATTTTAGGTGATAGTGACAAATACAATGACAATTACTTTTATAGTTACATTTGTGGTAAGGGCAGAAATAGTAGTGAAAGCGAGAGTTCTAGTTCTAGTATAATAACTAGCACGAATTATAAAAATGATAGTTATTTCACTAGAAGAGAAAGTTCTAAAAATCTCGATGAAACTAAAAAGTACAAGCATTTGTGGATTGAATGCGAAAATTGTTACGGATTAAATTATAAGAAATTTTTTAAATCAAAAATGAATATTTGTGAACACTGTGGATATCATTTGAAAATGAGCAGTTCAGATAGAATCGAACTTTTGATTGATACAGGTACTTGGAATCCTATGGATGAAGACATGATCTCTCTGGATCCCATTCAATTTCATTCGGAAGAGGAACCTTATAAAGATCGTATTGATTCTTATCAAAGAAAGACAGGATTAACTGAGGCTGTTCAAACAGGCACAGGTCAACTAAACGGTATTCCTGTAGCAATTGGTATTATGGATTTTCAGTTTATGGGGGGTAGTATGGGATCTGTAGTAGGTGAGAAAATCACTCGTTTGGTCGAATATGCTACCAATCAACTTTTACCTCTTATTCTAGTATGTGCATCAGGAGGAGCACGTATGCAAGAAGGAAGTTTGAGCTTGATGCAAATGGCTAAAATCTCTTCTGCTTTACATGATTATCAAACAAATAAAAAGTTATTCTATGTATCGATCCTTACATCTCCTACTACTGGTGGGGTGACAGCTAGTTTTGGCATGTTAGGAGATATCATTATTGCAGAACCAAATGCTTACATTGCATTTGCGGGTAAAAGAGTTATTGAACAAACGTTAAATAAGGCAATACCCGATGGTTCACAAGCGGCTGAATATTTATTCCATAAGGGCTTATTTGATTCAATCGTACCACGTAATCCTTTAAAGGGGGTTCTGAGTGAGTTATTTCAGCTCCATGCTTTCTTTTCTTTGACTAAAAATGAAAAAAATTATGAGACAAAAATAAAATTAGAACACACAAGAGCAAAGTAATAAGATAATAAAAGAATAGAATAATACTTTAATACTAAGAATAATAGAATAATAAAAAGGTGTATTATCATACATATGTTTCTTGTAGAAATAGAAGGCGAAATCAATCCATTTATTTAGTTCTACATTCCTTATATTTATTATTAGATTCTATTCTATTTGTGCTTTTGATTCTATTTTTATTCTATTTTTTATTCTATACTCATTATATATAGTGAATATAGTAGTGAATATAGTGAATATAGTGAATATATATTATATATACATATTAAATATACTCAATATATATTAGTATATATTCTCTATATTTATTATTCTATATATATATTCACTTAACTATACTTAGTATAATTTTTCAAATATACTTAGTATAAGTATATATGAATTCTAGTGATTATAGACTATCTTTCTAACAATATAAATAAGAATAAAAAAAAATATGAAATTAATATAACAATAATCAAAAAAAAAACAGGTACAAATATTAAATTGAGGTACCCATTCTATGATAAACTTACCCTCCATTTTTGTGCCTTTAGTGGGCCTAGTATTTCCGGCAATTGCAATGGCTTCTTTATTTCTTCATGTTCAAAAAAACAAGATTTTTTAGATACGGACAGTAGAGTAGGGACAAATTTGATATTTTTTTTTAGATCGGGAAGCAATTCGATGAATTACTCCTAAGGGTTTACATCAAAATATATAATGCTAGTTGATGAAAGTTACTTCGGAAACAAAGTAAAGTAAAATTCATTTGCTTGGTTTTTTTTATTCTCCCAATTCCCATAAAATAGAACTGGATCTAATATGAGTTGGCGATCAGAACGTATATGGATAGAACTTATAACGGGGTCTCGAAAAACAAGCAATTTCTGCTGGGCCTTTATCCTTTTTTTAGGTTCATTAGGGTTCTTATTGGTTGGAACTTCCAGTTATCTTGGTAGGAATTTGTTATCTTTATTTCCGTCTCAGCAAATTCTTTTTTTTCCACAAGGGATTGTGATGTCTTTCTATGGAATCGCGGGTCTCTTTATTAGTTCTTATTTGTGGTGTACAATTTTGTGGAATGTGGGTAGTGGTTATGATCGATTCGATAGAAAAGAGGGAATAGTGTGTATTTTTCGTTGCGGATTTCCTGGAAAAAATCGTCGTATTTTTCTCCGATTCCTTATGAAAGATATTCAGTCCATCAGAATAGAGGTTAAAGAGGGTATTTATACTCGTCGTGTCCTTTATATGGAAATCATAGGACAGGGGGCCATTCCCTTGACTCGTATTGACGAGAATTTGACTCCACGAGAAATTGAACAAAAAGCTGCAGAATTGGCCTATTTCTTGCGTGTACCAATTGAAGTATTTTGAAAAAAAAAAATGAACTGAAAAAAGAATGCTTTCTTAGGGAAAAGAAAATGGATTTCGAAATTTTTCTATTTTGATTTTATAGAAGGGGCGTTCTTTGGTTTCGAAATTCAACTAATATTCATTATGCGAAGTGCTCTTTCCTGTATTCATCAAAAGGGGTAATTGCTTTGAATCTTAGCAATTGATATCTTTTGAAATTTTTTTTTTTTTCTTCATTCGAATTGGCAGTGGATTCTTTCGCTTTCTTATTTGATTTCTGTATTCTTTCTAAATTCAAGGCAAGGACTAACTCCCGAATTGAAAATTAAATAAAAAAACGCGGGAATAGATTATAGATTTATATATAAGCTCTATGACTTGTAATAGAACTTATGCTTGATAGAAAGATTATTATCATATAGAGTTGACGAATGAGGTGAAGCTGAGTTCATTAAAGACGAAAAATGGCAAAAAAGAAAGCATTCATTCCCCTTCTATATCTTACATCTATAGTCTTTTTTCCCTGGTGCATCTCTTTCACATTTAAGAAAAGTATGGAATCTTGGTTTACTAATTGGTGGAATACTAGGCAATCCGAAATTTTCTTGAATATCATTCAAGAAAAGAGTATTCTAAAAAAATTCATAGAATTCGAGGAACTGTTCCTCTTGGATGAAATGCTAAAGGAATACCCGGAAACACGTCTACAAAACCTTCGTACCGGAATCTACAAAGAAACCATCCAATTGATCAAGACGCACAACGAAGATCGTATCCATACGATTTTGCACTTCTCGACAAATATAATATGTTTCCTTATTCTAAGTGGTTATTCTATTCTAGGTAATCAAGAACTTATTATTCTTAACTCTTGGGTTCAAGAATTCCTATATAACTTAAGTGACACAATAAAAGCTTTTTCTATTCTTTTATTAACTGATTTATGTATAGGATTCCATTCGACCCATGGTTGGGAACTAATGATTGGTTCTGTCTATAACGATTTTGGATTTGCTCAGAATGATCAAATTATATCTGGTCTTGTTTCCACTTTTCCAGTCATTTTAGATACAATTTTAAAATATTGGATTTTTCGTTATTTAAATCGCGTATCTCCGTCACTTGTAGTGATTTATCATTCCATGAATGACTGAAAAAACGATCCACTGATCCAATTATAAAGTTTGTTATTTTGTATTGTATAAAAGATAAACATTAAAAAATCAAATTCTTCTTTTTCTTTCTACCCCCAAGGGATTCTTTCTATATTCCAGTAGAATTATTTCAGTAAATAGCAGAATCATGGATAGGGAACTATGCCAGTAACCTACCTAATCTTATTGTAGAAATTTTCAGGATAAATGATTAGACCATGCAAACTAGAAATGCTTTTTCTTGGATAAAGAAAGAGATTACTCGATCTATTTCCGTATCGCTCATGATATATATAATAACTCGAGCACCCATTTCAAATGCATATCCCATTTTTGCACAGCAGGGTTATGAAAATCCGCGAGAAGCAACCGGCCGTATTGTATGTGCCAATTGCCATTTAGCTAATAAACCTGTGGATATTGAGGTTCCGCAAACGGTACTTCCCGATACTGTATTTGAAGCAGTTGTTCGGATTCCTTATGATATGCAAGTGAAACAAGTTCTTGCTAATGGTAAAAAGGGGGCTTTGAATGTGGGGGCTGTTCTTATTTTACCGGAGGGTTTTGAATTGGCCCCCCCCGATCGTATTTCGCCTGAGATTAAAGAAAAGATAGGTAATCTGTCTTTTCAAAGTTATCGTCCCACAAAAAAAAATATTATTGTGGTAGGCCCTGTTCCTGGCCAGAAATATAGTGAAATCACCTTTCCTATTCTTTCCCCAGATCCCGCTACTAAGAGAGATGTTCACTTCTTAAAATATCCTATATACGTAGGCGGGAACAGGGGAAGGGGTCAGATTTATCTCGACGGGAGCAAGAGTAATAATAATGTTTATAATGCTACAGCAGCGGGTATAGTAAACAAAATCATACGAAAAGAAAAGGGAGGATACGAAATCACTATAGTGGATGCATCGGATGGACGTGAAGTGATTGATATTATACCTCCAGGACCAGAACTTCTTGTTTCAGAGGGTGAATCTATCAAACTTGATCAACCATTAACGAGTAATCCTAATGTGGGTGGATTTGGTCAGGGGGATGCGGAAATAGTACTTCAAGATCCGTTACGTGTCCAAGGTCTCTTGTTCTTCTTGGCATCCATTATTTTGGCACAAATCTTTTTGGTTCTTAAAAAGAAACAATTTGAGAAGGTTCAATTGTCCGAAATGAATTTTTAGGTCCGCGGATTTATCAACATATTAAGTTCGTAAAAAGAACTCCATTTTTATTGATAATTTATGTAATTCTATTCTGTTTAATAAAAAAATTATGAAAAGACCTTTGCTTCTTTCTAGTCTTTTTCTACCATATTTAGAGAATTCCTTGTACCGTAGTACTAGTCAGTCATAGTATGTATATTGTGAAGAAGACTATTTTACTCTGTTTCTTTGTTTTTTTTTTCAACCCCACAAAAAATTAGAACGTTATGGTTATGTCATTGTTTTCAGATTTCAATGTCCTAGAATAGAAATATATTAATAGTTTTCTATTGTAATAGAAGAAAATTCGACTTGATACTAAACATAAAATAAATAGCCAGATAATATTAAGCAAAGTAGAAATAGAAATGGGGAAAACGGGATTCTAGGAGGGATTTTTTGTCTTTTCCTAGAGTCCGATTCCTTCTTGCTTGTGTCGAAATAGAAATATTCTGATTATTAATAGAATAATACTTCTTGATACCCTTCCTGAAAGAATCCTATTCTTAGCTTAGTTTCGACTTTTTCCAACTTAGAACCTTTATGACATAGAATATTTTTTTTATTTATTGCATATAATACGTAGTGGACAAACAAAAAAGAGAGGTAATTTGATTGACCAAATACAACTTTTTCAATTAACTTGTTTATAAAAAAAAATTCAATCATGATTCGATACTATTAGAGACTAAAATAGATTTCGAGTAAGATTCTATTAGTATAGTATAGAAAAGGTTCAATTCACATGATATTTGATCAGTATAAAAAATATATTATATAATTAATAATTTATTACAATATCATTTTTACAATAGAATACTTTTACAATAGAATACAATAGATTTCTATTGCGCCACCCAGAAGAAGTAAATCAAGTTATTTCTTTTTTCTTTTACTTTTCTTTCAACTTAAAATAAAAAGTATCAACCGATCCAGGAAAAGATGTTTTGAATCAATTAATGAAGTTCATTTTTCAAAAACATAAAAAAAAAATAAAATGGAGTTTTTTGAAACATCGGAAAAAGTTATCCATTGAGTCATTTATACAAATAAAAAATATTATGATTATTAAGAACTCAACGGGACCCCCTCGAATTCGTCAAAGAAAGAGTGGATCCCTGTTGAGTTCTTACGCTTTCATTTCAAAAACTCAATTCATTCGATTACTACAGGGATGAGCCCAATCCGGAATATGAACCATAAAAGAAAATACCAATTAAACCGATCACAAGAATACCAGTTACAGTACCTATTATCCAAAGAGGAATCCTTCCAGTAGTATCGGCCATTTATCCCACTTTCCTCCACATTTTATCAAGTAGTCAGTCATGCTAGAGACATAAACAGTCATAGATAATTATGAAATGATATCCTTCCGAATGGGATAAGAGAATTCCTAATATATATATTTATTTACTATTCCCTTTT